TCAAAGATTATGTTTCGCAATTTCATAACCCAATTTTTCAATTTCTAAGTAACCTTGGATACAAATCACGATAATGTATATTGTTCCTCGAATCTGTCATTGAGAGGTAAAGGATTAAATCCTTTTAAGAAATAAAGTTTTTGATCGGAATATGAATCAAACCGAAAGACCCCTTAACTATTAAGGGGGTTAATAGAACGAATCACACTTTTACCACTAAACTATACCCGCTACAATGCGATTATTGTATACAAATGGACCTTTTGTCGATTTTGTCGAATAGGGGAATTGGACGTAATCAAGATAGGATTAGAAAAGAATCATGAAAAAATGAGATTCTGAAAAGAAAGGGGCCTTATTTAAATAACTAAGTTCTCTCTTTTCTTTTGCTGGAGGAGTTTTGATAGATAGGGCTCGCCAAAACAAACCATTGAAATTATAACATAAAAATGCATTGTGTGTAAGAATTCATAGTTTTCTTTTTTGATTCCCCTAAGGTAGTAAAGTCAATCAAAAAAGAAGAAAGAATAATAAGAAATGACACAAAGTCCTTCTTCTTTTTTTTTGTTGTTCAACCATTTTTGTTTTCAAATCAGATAAATCATTTTATTTAGGATTCGTTGAAACAAAAAAAAAGGCCCGGCTAGGTACTGACCAGGCCAGGCCATGGAAATAAAAAGGCCCTTTCGAACAAAATCAAAGCAAAGAGGTCTTCTTTAGTTTTCTTTCTATTGTTTGTATCTTTTGAATCTTTCGCGTCCTTACTTTATCTAAATAGAATTGCTGATAAAAATTGTACATCGTTATATAATAAAGACAGAGAAAGAACGAATTTTTGAATCCTTAGATTATATGTAATGTAACATAGTAATTATCTTTTTCAATTGGGAGAGATGGCTGAGTGGACTAAAGCGGCGGATTGCTAATCCGTTGTACGAGTTTTTCGTACCGAGGGTTCGAATCCCTCTCTTTCCGTTTCCGTTGATCACTTGATATTTGATTTATCTTTCCAATTTTGCAAACTTTTTCTAGTTAAACGCGTGGAATAGAAAAAATCCTAAGAAAATTTTAAAATCAAGCAAGGAAAACTTATTTTTATTTTATTCTTCACGTCCAGGATTACGTCCTGGATCATTAGATAGGAATCCAAAGATGAAGAGAGAAACAAAGAATATCACTACTGTGTAAACGAAGAGTTTGAGAGTAAGCATTACACAAGCTCCAAGATCATTTTTTGAAAAAAAAAAAGAGAATAGATCCTCTATTTTTATACCACATATCGTGTTTTGACACCAAGAAATGAAGTGCTTTCTAGAAATAGAAAATAATTTTCAGAAATGAAAATTCATTTCATTTGTAAGAAGAGTCCTTCATTACATTACCAAACAAAAACTTATTTCATACCCACAATTAGATATTGTGGGGGACCCTAATAGGATAAGGTCTTTCACTGGAAAGGGGTCCGAATGGGAAAATGGGATGAGTCGGATTTATCGCAGCTATCCACGAATTTCAATTTTGAATCGAGGATTGATACTGTAAGACTTATCTGATCTTATCAATTGTTAGAATTTTTTTTTTCTTGAATAAATCATGACTTTTCTACGATAGTATTAAAGATCTCATCGAAAACTTACAGCAGCTTGCCAAACAAAGGCTAAGAGAAAAAAGAATAGAGGTATGACTGGCATAATATCTACGATTGGATTCAAAAAAGCATAGGCCTCGGGCAATTTGGCCAAGAAAGGACTACTCGAATAAAGAGTAGAATTAAGACAGATACAGATTAAACTAAAGATATTAAGCATAACAGACATTTTGTTCTTGGAGATAATTGCATTTTGATTGAGTTATTGATATAAGGAAAAATGAAGAAAGTAAGGTTGACAAAAAGATCCTTCTTTTTCTTTGAATCCACCCAATCAAAACTCCTCCAATTCTCAACAGAGAATAGAAGAAATTATACTTTCATACAATATCTTAATTGAATTCTATGTAATGATCAATAAATTCAGGTAAATTCTATACCTACATGTATAAAAATGATAAAAAAAATCTAATCTATTTTATAGATATTTGGACTGAAATTGACGAACAACCAAGAACAATATTATTCTTTATTAGTGTCCAATAGAAATTGGGGCGTGGCCAAGTGGTAAGGCAACGGGTTTTGGTCCCGCTATTCGGAGGTTCGAATCCTTCCGTCCCAGAGCATATCCATTCTATCAGAATAAAGATTGCTTTTTTGAACAACGTTCTGTTTAAAGGTCTAATATTGGATAGAATGTGATTCATGTTTCTGATTTTGAATCGAAATGCGAAAGAACCAATATTCCCTATCCCAATTATTCATTTTCTGTGGATTTCTGAATTCTAAACAAGAGGGAGTTCTTAGTACTAATGAAATTCAATCAATGGGATTAAGTCTTTTAAGACTGGGTTAGGGTAAAATAAAAATAGGAGCAAGAACTTAATCTGGACTTGTTTGTCTTTGTACCTA